CTGTCTACTCTTGATTCAACACATTTCCACTGTAGTGTTCGAGTGGATCCTGTTACTTCCTCTCGAACCATACTAATATTATTATTTAATCAGATCATTGAATCATTTATTTCTCTTGAAATACGTTTAATTCTTATTTCTACACACGTCTTTTTTTAGGAGGTCGACATCCATTATGCGGCATAGGTGTTACATCACGCACGAAACTTAATAGTATACCACTTCTACGAATGGCTCGTAATGCTGCATCTCTTCCGAGACCAGGACCTTTTATCATAATTTCGGCTCGTTGCATACCCTGATCAACCACAGTACGAATGGCATTTACAGCAGCGGCTTGAGCTGCATAGGGTGTCCCTCTTCTTGTGCCTTTGAATCCAGAAGTACCGGCGGAGGACCAAGAAACCACTCGGCCTCGTACATCTGTAACAGTTACAATGGTATTGTTGAAACTCGCTTGAACATGAATAACTCCTTTTGGTATTCTACGTCCATTCTTACGCGAACCAATACGTCCATTCCTACGTGAACCCATTTTTGGTATAAGTTTTGCCATATTTTATCATCTCATAAATATGAATCAGAAATATACAGAAAGATACGGAGATATCCATTTTATGTTAAAACAAATCCTTTCTTTTATTTTTGTAGGGACCCCCTTAGAAAGTTTTTTTTAGAAAAATTATCCTTGTCTCTGTTTATGTCTCGGATTGGAACAAATCACTATAATTCGCCCGCGCCTACGGATCAGTCGACATTTTTCACAAATTTTACGAACGGAAGCCCTTATTTTCATATATCTCACCTCACTCCTTATCTTAATTTGAATCTATTCTTTGGAAGAAAAGAAGTCTCTTGTATTTTTTAACTTTGAATTGTATCCCTATGAAAGGAATTTTTTCAAAAATCATCTAATCGTTCGAATCTTTGCTGCGAAGTCTATAAATTATACGTCCCTTGGTTGAATCATACCGACTTATTTCAATTTTGACTCTATCCCCTGGCAGTATCCGTATAAAACTGCGCCGGATCCTACCTGAAATATAACCTAAAATTAGATCTTCATTATCTAAACGGACCCGGAACATACCGTTGGGAAGTGATTCAGTAATTAAACCTTCATGAATCAATTTTTGTTCTTTCATTCCAGGTAAACCTCCCTTGAAGTATCAACTAATGGAGGAAGAGTTATATAACTCACCTTTCCTCTCTATTTCACAAACAAATAGGAAGTTAGAGATAAAATTAGGATACCAGAGTAGGATCACCATATATAACACAAAATTTCTCCGCCAATTCTTTCTAGTCGAGCTTCTCGATCTGTCATTATGCCTCGAGAAGTAGAAATAATTACAATCCCCATTCCGCCTAAAATCTTAGGAATTTGTTGATAGTTGGAATAGATTCGTAGACCCGGCCGACTGATACGTTTTAAAATAGTTCTATATATTCCTTTCCTAGTTCTTCTATGTCGCAAGGTTGAAACCAAGAAATATTTGTTACTTTCCTGATGTTTTCTAACATTTTCAATAAACCCTTCCCGTAGGAGTATTTTAACAATGTTTTCAGTTATATTAGTAGATGCTATTCTAACTGTTCCGTTTTTACCCATGTCAGCATTTCTTATCGAAGTTATTATATCAGCAATAGCGTCTCTACCCATGACGAATTTTTATTCTTGTTGCTTCCTAATTTTGATATAATCAACATGTTTTTTTGCTGGAATTATTCCATTTTTCAAAGTATATGCGTGAGACACAATCTACTAATTTGATCTATTTCAGATATCCTACTATAACTATATCATAATTTCATCTACTAGTATTTTATTTATAATACCTCGGGAGCTAATGAGATTATTTTAGTAAAATTTAACTGTCTCAACTCCCGAGCAATCGCACCAAAAACTCGAGTTCCTTTTGGATTTCCTTCTTGATCAATGACAACCGCTGCATTGTCATCATATCGTATTATCATACCGTTGTCACGTTTGAGTTCTTTACGTGTACGTACAATTACAGCCCTAATTATTTCTGATCTTTCTAGAGGCATATTAGGCACTGCTTCTTTGATTACAGCAACAATAACGTCACCAATATGAGCATATCGGTGATTACCAGCCCCTATGATTCGAATACACATCAATTTTCGAGCTCCGCTATTATCCGCTACATTCAAAAGAGTCTGAGGTTGAATCATATCATTTTTATTTGAATCCGTTATTTCAATGCAAAGAATGAGGAAAAAAAGAAATAGTGTTTGTCTAGAAAACAGAAAAGAAATAAGTAAAGCGTGGTTATTTTTTAATCCTTAATACCCCTTTTGTTTAGTTTTACATCTCTATCCTGAAATAACAAATTGAGTTCGTATAGGCATTTTGCACGCAGCTATTGAAATAGCTGCTCTGGCTACAGTTTCTGATACTCCGCCCATTTCATAAAGTATTCGACCTGGTTTAACAACGGATACCCAATATTCGGGGGATCCCTTCCCTGAACCC